ACGTTTACTGTCTATTCTTGATTCAACACACTTCCATTGTAGTGTCCGAGTAGATACTCTTATTTTCTCTCGAACCATAGTAATATATATCTATTTTTTTGATCAAATCCTTGACTTGTTTATTTCTCTTGAAATCTTTTCAATATTTTTTTTTAGTTTTACACACGTCTTTTTTTAGGAGACCTACACCCATTATGTGGCATAGGGGTTACATCTCGTATAAAATTTAATAGTATACCACTTCTACGAATAGCTCTTAATGCCGCATCTCTTCCCAGACCGGGACCTTTTATCATCACTTCTGCTCTTTGCATGCCTTGATCCGTTACTGTTCGGATAGCATTTCCTGCTGCCGTTTGAGCGGCAAAGGGTGTCCCCCTTCGTGTACCTTTGAATCCACAAGTACCGGCGGAGGACCAAGAAATCACCCGACCTCGTACATCTGTAACAGTCACAATAGTATTGTTGAAACTAGCTTGCACATGAATAACTCCTTTTGGTATTTTACGAGTATGCTTACGCGAACTAATACGCCCATTTTTACGCGAACTCATTTTAGGTATAGGTTTTGCCATATTTCATTATTTCATAAAAATAAGTCCAAGATATATGGTATGGATATATCCATTTCATGTCAAAAACAGATCCTTTAATTATTTTTTAACTAGTTTATAACTAGACTTAATATTCGATTTTATTTTTCTATATTTCTATATTCTATTTTTTTATATTTTCTATTTTTTTAGAAAGCCTTCGTTTGTGAAAATATTATCCTTGTCTTTGTTTATGTCTTGGATTGGAACAAATTACTATAATTCGCCCCCGTCTTCGAATCAATCGACATTTTTCACAAATTTTACGAACGGAGGCCCTTATTTTCATATTTATCATTCCTTAAAAAGTTAATCTAAAAATTTTGGAAGAAAATAAGGTTTCCTTATATTTTGAACTTGTAATTGTAGCCCTCCCTGCAAAAATAATGTTGAAGTTGAAAACCATCCTAATTAAATTGAATGACTTAATACTTTTTTCTTTTCCGATTGTATACATATAAAAAAAGTATTCGAATCTTTTCGGAAATATAACCTATAATCCAATTTGGATCAAATTTGCAGTAATTGTATAAAGAAATCTGAAACATACCCAGGGGAAGTTATTTATTTAGGAATTCAATCTTCGTGAATCCCCTATTTTATTCTAGTTAAACCCGCTTCGCGCATTCACCCGTGTATATAAGAGCGTGTGAAGTGATATTCTAAATTTTCGTTTTCGCTCTTTCTTTTTTACAAAAATGGATAGAAATTTCCCATATAATTAGGATGTTAGAAAGATTACCATATATAACATAAAACTTCTCCGCCTATTCTTTCTAATCGAGCCTCTCGATCTGTCATTATACCTCGAGAGGTTGAAAGAATTACAATCCCCATGCCCCCTAAAATTCGGGGGATTCGTTGATAATTAGAATATATTCGTAAACCGGGTGTACTGATCCTTTTTAAATTTAAAAAACTTTTAGATGATCCTTTCCTATTTCTTCTGTACCGTAGAGTTAAAACTAAAAAATATTTGTCGTTTTCTATATGTTTTCTGACGTTTTCCACAAAACCCTCTCGTAAAAGTATTTTTACAGTGTTTTCTGTGATGTTAGTAAATGGTATTTGAACCATTCCTTTTTTATTCATATCAGCATTTCGTATATAGGTTATTATATTAGCGATGGTATCCTTACCCATAGTAAAAGAAAATGATTGTTGCCCCTTACTTTCTATATAATCAACATGCTCCTTTTTCGATTTATTATTCTCTTTTTTTTTTTTCTATTTCTATCTATTCTTTATTATTCTATTTTTTCTATTTCTATCTATTCTTTATTATTCTATATATTCTTTTCTATATTTTCTTTCTATATATTTTCTTTATTTTCGGTTATCCGGTATTAATCTGAAATATATCTGAAATATATAATAATTGCTACTTCTAATACTTATAATAATTATTCCAAAAGGGATATATTGTGAGATAAACTAGATTAATTAATCCTTTTTTTCACAAAATAATGTATCCATATTATGGTTTCGTCTTATAATACCTCAGGTGCTAATGAAACTATTTTAGTGAAATTTAACTGTCTTAATTCTCGGGCGATTGCGCAAAAGATTCGAGTTCCTTTTGGATTTCCTTCTTGATCAATGACAACAGCAGCATTATCATCATACTGAATTATTATACCGTTGCTACGTTTGAGTTCTTTACAAGTACGTACAATTACAGCTCTGATCACTTCTGATCTTTCTAAGTTCGTATTTGGTACTGCTTCTTTGATTACAGCAACAACAATGTCACCAATATAAGCATATCGTCGATTACTAGCTCCTAGGATTCGAATACACATCAGTTCGCGTGCTCCGCTGTTATCAGCCACATTCAAATGAGTTTGAGGTTGAATCATATCATTTTTTATTCTTTCAGTCCAAAGATTGAGGTTAAAATATTCTGTGTTCAAAAAAGGGAATCTACAATTGCATTTTTTTGTTTTCATCTTAAAGACCTCTTTCCTTTTATTCTAATTATTATCTTGAATTATTATCCTGAAATAATGAATTGAGTTCGTATAGGCATTTTGGATGCTGCTATTGAAATAGCCTTTCTTGCTATATTTTCTGGTATCCCACCCATTTCATACAGTATTTTCTTAGGTTTAACAACAGCTACCCAATATTCGGGAGATCCCTTTCCCGAACCCATGCGTGTTTCAGTAGGTCTTACTGTAACAGGTTTGTCTGGAAATATGCGTACCCATATTTGTCCTCCTCGGCGAACATTTCGTGACATTGCCCGCCGTCCCGCTTCTATTTGTCTAGATGTTATCCAAGCGGGCTCAAGTGCCTGAAGAGCATATCTTCCGAAACAAATATGATTACCTCGATAAGATATTCCTTTCATTCTTCCTCTATGTTGTTTACGAAATCTGGTTCTTTGGGGGTTATAATTGATGGTTGTTTCTCAATTCCATCTCTATTACAGAACCGTACATGAGATTTTCACCTCATACGGCTCCTCGCAAATGAAGCAATTCTATATATAAATAGATTTAATCGATACAATAACATGTACTAATATTCATATGTTTAATCAATAATCGAATCGAGGGATTTTTTGAGATTTCATAGAATTTATCGGTCTATTCCAAATTTTTATATCTTGTTTTGATATATATTTGATATATAACTGAATATGTTATGTATTCTTATAAAATAAACAATTTTGGTTATCCGTATATAACTAGAGAATGTTGTTTTGTTATATTATAATGTTCTAATGAATCTTTAATTTTTTTTTTATTATTTTTGCCAATCCTATAATTAGAAAAATATTAGTAATATAATTCGAATATAGAATAATAAAAAAAAATTCAATAAAATAAAAATTCTCGCGGGCGAATATTTACTCTTTTTTTATCAAATTCAAATGTAATGTAGGGCACAACTCCTAAAAAAATGAATTGCTTTTTGGTTTCTTCCGCCATCCCACCTAATGAATCATTAAGATTTGTTTTTAAGAAAATCTTAAGTATTTACAGGTTTCATCGTTCCCGCCGCTTCTCGATTAATGGTTAGGTCTGAATTCTACAATGGAGCTCTCTCATATCTAATAGTAAGATTATTTTAGAATATTTCTTTTTTCTTGAATCAATCTTCTCAGTTTTTATTGATTCAGAGCTCTTAATTTGTTTATGTTACGAATATATTCATATATATGCATATATATCCATTAATATATTGATGCTTTATTACACTACCTTTTTTGAGATGACCCATAGACCTTTACATATTCGAATTCTATATCATTCATATATATATTTCTCTCTTTCTTTCACCCCTTCATTTATCCGTATATTCTTATTGCTTTACAACTAATAATCTGATTTTTTTAATGTTGCACAATATTTCAGTTGATATAATAATATTATCAATATATCCTATCCTTTTTTCTATTTTTTTCTTTTGACTAATTCTTTAAGATCTAGATAATCCGAAGCGGCGAGTTGGTTATTAGTTCTTTTAAATTAATTTATACCATGAATCGGTTTTTTTGTTAAATTTGAACCGTTCTAAAAAAACTAACGAGTCGCACACTAAGCATAGCAATACGATCAATATCAAACGATTCATTTGATTTTTTGGTCAATTCAATCTTATAAAATTGAAAATTTTGGGGGAATAAAAATAAAATTAAGTAATTTTGCATTTTTTGTTTTATTTAAAATTAAAATAAATATGACACATTGAAGATAAAGAAAAAATTTTTATTCTTTGTTTAGAAATATCCAAACTTTGATTCCTAAAACCCCATAAATAGTTCGAACTGTATAACAACAATAATCGATTTTAGCTCGAATGGTTTGTAGAGGAACCCTACCTTCTCTTATCCACTCAACACGTGCAATTTCTTTTCCGTCGATACGTCCTGCAATTTGTACTTGAACTCCTTTTGTACCCGCTTGTTCAGTTAATTCAATAGCTTTTTTCATTGCTTTCCGAAACGAAACTCTATTTTTTAATTGTCCGGCTATAAATTCTGCAAGAATATTAGGGTGTTTATAAGCATTTGAAATTCTTGCAATAGCAATGTTTAGTTTTCGATTCACACAATTCAGTTTTTTTTGCATATTCGTCTGTAATTCTTCTATTTTTTGAGGCTTACTTTCTATTAATAATTTTGGAAATCCCATATATATTATGACTTGAATCAGATCGATTCTTTTTTGAATCTTTATTTGTCCAATTCCCTCGACACCTGAGGATACTTTTATATTTTTTTGTATATAATTTTTGATACAATCTCGTATTGTTTTATCTTCTTGTATATTCTCGGAATAATTTCTTGGTTGTGCAAACCAAAGAGAATCATGACTTTGAGTTGTACCAAGTCTGAAACCAAGCGGATTTATTTTTTGTCCCATAATTCCTCACTACTATACATAAAATGATATGTTT